AGTATGCCGTTCGCGATACATAAAATACTCAGCCAGGGCTGCTCCCGTATAAGGGGCGAGGTATTGTAATGTAGCAGGTGAATCCGCCATTTCAGCTACTACAATAGTGTATTCCATGGCCCCCTCTTCATGGAAAGTAGTTACTACTTGAGCCACGGAGGATGCTCTTTGACCGATAGCTACATAAACACATATTACATCTTGCCCTTTTTGATTGAGAATTGTATCTGTGGCTACTGCTGTTTTGCCAGTCTGTCTGTCCCCAATAATTAACTCTCGCTGACCGCGCCCTATGGGGATCATCGAATCGATAGCAATAAGCCCTGTTTGAAGGGGTTCATATACAGAACGCCTGGAAATTATACCCGGAGCAGGAGATTCAATTAAGCGAGATTCCGAAGCTACAATTTCGCCTCTCCCATCAATAGGTTTAGCCAGAGCGTTTATAACACGACCCAAGTAAGCCTCGCTCACGGGTATCTGAGCAATTCTTCCTGTTGCTTTTACAAAACTTCCCTCTTGTATCATCAACCCATCGCCCATTAATACAATCCCAACATTTTTGGATTCCAAATTCAGAGCAATACCCCTAGTCCCTTCTGCAAATTCGACTAATTCACCTGACATTATTCCACCAAGACCTATAATACGAGCAATCCCATCCCCCACTTGAATTACGCGACCGATATTCTCAATCCCTACTTTCCTATTATATTGTTCAATACGTTCGCGGAGAATTTTATGAATTTCGTCGACTCGAAGGGTTGCCATTAGTGTTTCTTGACTCTTTTTTTCGGAAGCAAGGGGAAAAATAATGCCTAAATTCTAAACGAAAGTAGAAGTTCAAGGCCTAATTAATTTAATTATTTCTTCGATTCTATGGCCCCGAGAATGCCAATATTAGCACGAATCGTACGGAAATGTAACTCGGTATTCAAACAACTATTCAGAGTTCCTAGAGCTCCTTGTACGGCCTGTTGGAAAACCCGTTGTCGGACCTGATTCATCGCCCTTTGTTTTTCAAAATAAAGGATTTCGTTTTTAGACTTTTCTAATTGTTCCAAACTAATAGAAGTAGCATTAATCAAATTTGCTTTTTCTCGTTCTATCTCAGAGTATCCATTCATTCGATACTCATCTGCTTCTAGTTCGACTTTCTGTAATCGAACCCGAGCTTTTTCGAGCTGCTCAATGGTCCCTCTACGCAATTCTTCTGAATTTCGAATAGTACTCAAGATTCTCTGTTTTCGATTATCTAATAAATCTTTTAATGAAAGTAGATTATCTTGCTATTAAGTTTACAATTTTTATGATCTCTTCCCGAACCAAACATGAATCTTTCGATTCATTTGGCTCTCACGCTCCTTTTTTTTCTTTTTTTGCTATAGCTATTTCCATATCTTTTTTTTTATGTAATGAGCCTATCCTCTATCTTCTCTTTTCTGTTTATATTTCAATATACCGAAACCCATATTAAGAATATAAGACTAGATAAATATTAAGAGGACTCTTCCGCCTAGATAAAAATCTATCATGGTCAGCAAAGTTGTTTCTTTATTTGTATTTGCCCTTTAGTTAATAATTTCAATTTCATTAATACATAGGTCGTCGATTCGGCATTGGATAAAATTGATAGAATTCTTTTTTTTTCTTCAAATCCAAAAAATTTCTCTTTTTTTTTTATTTTATACATAGGTCGTCGATTCGGCATTGGATAAAAAAGGGCAGGGTGCCCTTCTAGTAAATAGTTCAAACCATTTTATCGATATGAGTGTTTTATATCAGATAAATTCTACATTAGCTATTTCCCGTTTAAAGCATTTCGGTACTAATACTAATATAGTTGTAGAAAGAGTACCCCTTTTTGCCTGGACTTCAAGCAGTTTAGCTTTAACCGTGTTAATGGTCTCACATTATTGGTCTATAGAGAATCAAAGTTGATTTACCAATGAGTCGCGAAATGCTATGGTTCTTCCATATGATTTCTGAATTTATTCAGAAGTAATTCGTCGAGATCGTGCACCTTTTTCTTATTTATCCAAAAAATACTAAAAAATATTTTAAAGTGCAGCCGGATAGATCCAATCTATTCTTGAAATAGACAACTCGCACACACTCCCTTTCCAAAAAAAATCAATACACCAACCACTACAGTTAGATTTATTAGATTTGTTGCTAAAATATCGGTATTAAGCCCGAAACTCCCAGCGGATGGCCAGTGAGCTAAAAAAACGAAAGAATGGGTTACATTTTTCATATGCTCTCCTCTTATAGATAGGACGAACAAAGAGCAAAGTTTTTCGATCACTTACTTCGCTCGCCCTTTTTTGATCGGTTTTTTTAATGTAATTTTTTTTAATGCAAATAGATTCAATCTAATAATTTCTTTTAGATTAAGTCTTAGGTCTCGTTTGACCTGTGAAAGACTCCTTTGTTGAAATGTTCCAAAAATTCCAAAAATAAAAGGAAAAAGACTTTCCACTGTCCTAAACTAAGGACGGGAAGGAAGAAGGCGAGCATATCCTCTAAATTGATCATCCTCAAATCAGCCCTTCCTGGGGTGGGGTATTGTCTGTCCCGATAAATAGGTAATTCCAGGAGTAATAAATAGGAGTAAAGTATTGATATAATTGGAATTGCAGAAGCAAATACCAATTTACTAAAAAAAGAAAAAAGTATCTAATCTAAAGGACTCATTTTCTTTTTTAGGATTAAACAAAAGGGTTCGCAAATAAAAGCGCTAGTGCCACAACTAGTCCATAAATTGTTAAAGCTTCCATAAAAGCTAGACTAAGCAATAAAGTACCTCGTATTTTACCTTCTGCTTCTGGCTGTCTCGCAATACCTTCTACAGCTTGTCCTGCAGCAGTACCTTGACCAACTCCAGGCCCAATAGAAGCAAGCCCTACGGCCAATCCAGCAGCAATAACGGAAGCAGCAGCAATTAGTGGATTCATGGTGAGTTCCTCGTGTCAAAAAAAAAAAGAAATGGTTAAGGATACAATCAACCAAGAAATTCTTACTTCTAAGCTCTATTGGGGAGAAGTAACTAAAAAGTACAAATTGAAATGATAATCTGAATTGTCCGAACTACTTCGAGATCTCATTTTTAGTTTCTAATCATTAGAGGTTTGTGTAAATCCATATGATTCTCATTATTCTATTTCTCTTTCTTTCCAACCAACCACTCTTTCATTCCATTCTTCTTTCTTTACTCTTCGATATCCTTGAGTTCCTATTTTTTCCCCTATCATCTAATCCATAATAAAATAATCCATAATAAAATACGAAATAGAGGAAGAACCCCTATTGAAATCGACCTAATCCAAATCCAATAGGAATTAAATCAAGATATACAATTGATAACAATATGCTGCATAGAACTGGATATGGAATCCAATTCCATATAGAGGGAATTCGATATATCGGATTAGATAATGAATCTAACTTAGGAATATATAATATCCCATATACATTTGTTTCTTCTATTTTGCGTATTTTCTCATTTTCTATTGATGAATCGGATTCTAAAATCATTCCTTAAAAACCCGCACAAAAGATGACTGGACTTATAGACATTAAGGATATAGATCTAGCCTGACTCCGCCCCCCTTAATGCATATATACTTTGACAATTCCGTAATATAGTCTATTCTCTCTCCTACAACTCTAGGTTGTATATTCATACGCATTTCTAACTATTTAGTTTTCCAACCAAGCGGATTATCTGGAACCATGCATGAATTGAGCTAAGCTAAAAAAAAAGACTATTTTGAAAACTAGTCAATTCAATGATGACCTTCCATGGATTCACCTATATAGGCTGCGGCTAACGTTGCAAAAATAAGAGCTTGAATACCGCTTGTAAATAATCCAAGAAACATGACCGGTATAGGGACTACTAAGGGGACTAAAGAAACAAGAACAACAACGACTAATTCATCCGCCAATATATTCCCGAAAAGTCGAAAACTAAGCGATAATGGTTTTGTGAAATCTTCTAGGATGTTAATTGGTAAAAGAATTGGAGTTGGTTTAATATATTTCTCGAAATAACTCAATCCTTTTTTGCTAAGACCCGCATAAAAATATGCCGCTGATGTGAGTAAAGCTAAAGCAACAGTAGTATTTATATCATTCGTGGGTGCTGCTAATTCCCCATGGGGTAACTGTATAATTTTCCAAGGTAAAAGAGCACCCGACCAATTCGAAACAAAAATAAAAAGGAACATAGTTCCAATAAAGGGAACCCAGGGACCATATTCTTCTCCAATCTGAGTTTTGCTCAAGTCTCGAATAAACTCAAGCACATATTCGAAGAAATTCTGACCGTCGGTCGGGATGGTTTGTGGATTCCGAACAGCTATGATAACTGAACCTAGCAAGATAGTAATTACGACCCAAGAAGTGATGAGTACTTGGGCATGAATTTGGAAACCTCCTATTTGCCAATAGAAGTGTTGGCCTACTTCTACACCCGATATATCATATAACCCCTTGAGTGTTTTAACGGAACATGGTATAATATTCATATTGTCCTCTGATAAAAATTGAACTTCAAAAAAGGAATTCTTTTGATTCAACCATCTCTTTCTCAACTCAGCAACTTGAAGTATTAATCTTATATTTAGGATACCGAGAAATCACATCAGATGATAATATATATCAATACCCTCTAATATATATCAATATTCCCCTTCTTTTATCTATGCAAAATATGCAAAACAAAAAAGAATAGTAAGTGATCCCATAAATCTACGCAGTTACCCAAGAATGAACTATTCTTCTTAATCAATGATTTCTTATATAGAGAGAACGGCCCTCACAAATTGCAAATACTAATTTGTTAAGAATCAATCGAATTGAAGTCATAGTGTCATCGTTCGCTGGAATCGATATATTTGCGAGATCTGGGTCACAATTTGTATCGACTAAAGAAATAGTAGGAATCCCCAAAATGGCACATTCCCGAAGAGCTATATACTCTTTTTGCTGATCAAGGACGATCACAATGTCCGGCAACCTCGTCATATATTTGATCCCGCCGAGATATCTTTGCAAGGTAGATAATTTTCTCTTCAAGATTGCCACATCTCTTTTTGGGAGATGGTGGAATTTTCCCATCTTTTCTTCTGCTCTTAAGTCTCTAAATTGAGAAAGTCTAGTTTTCGTAATCGACCAATTCGTTAACATACCACTGAACCACTTTTTATTAACATAATGACAACGAGCCCTTATTGCAGCTGATGCTACTAAATCCGCTGCTCTTTTTTTGGTACCAACAATTAAGAAGCTTTTTCCCTGACTTGCTGCATCAAAAACTAAATCACAAGCTTCTGATAAAAAACGAGCCGTTCTAGCGAGATTTGTAATATGAGTACCTTTACGCTTTGCCGAGATGTAAGGGGCCATTTTAGGATTCCATTTCTTAATACCATGACCAAAATGAACTCCCGCTTCTATCATCTCTTTCAAATTGATGTTCCAATATCTTCTTGTCATTTTTTCCACACTTCCTTTTGATTTTTTCTTTTTTTTTTCATCCTACCATTCCATTACGGAATTTATTTCCTTTTTTTTGAAAATTAAGAAAGAGCCGAAATAGCTTGAAATAAATAATAATTGTTCCGATGTAACCTTCCACTGAGAATTGGCCATTGATACATGGTATAAACGTAACCTTAATGAATTAACTGACTTCTTTTACTTATTAAAATAAAAATCTAAAATCTGACCTGTTAGTGTTCTAAGGTCAAAAGTCTAGTTTAAATAAAAAAATCTGCTTTATGTATCCTTAAATCGTATAAATGGGGGTAAATGGGGGTTCTGATGTCTCATAGAAATTGTTTGTTACATCAGAATCAGAAGAAACTAATTCTGTATGGAGAAACAAAATATCTCTCATTTCCGACGTGAATAGATTTTTTTTTTGAATTTCGAAATAAAGGTTCTTGTCTTGTGGGGAATGATGCACAAATTTTTGGAATCCGGTACCAACAGGTATAATCCCCCCCAGAACTACGTTTTCTTTCAGGCCTTTCAACCAATCAATACGACCTCGTAGGGCAGCTTTTGCTAAAACTCGAGCAGTTTCTTGAAAACTTGCTTCAGATATGAAACTTTGGGTATTCAGGGAAGCCCTTGTTATTCCCAATAAGATTGCCCGATAATAGACCGATTCATCCAAAGCTCGTCCTGCTCGTTCTGCTCGTAATAGTCCGATTAATTCCCCAGGTGAAAAAACATTAGACATTCCATCTTCGGAAACCCGCACTTTTGATGTTACTTGGCGTATAATAATCTCTATATGTCTATTATGGATCTGTACCCCTTGGGATCGATAAACCTTTTGGATCTTATTAACCAAAGAGATACGACTTTGGGCTATGGTTAGCTCAGCTCCAATCAAGAATCCCCAGGGGACCCCAAGAATTCTTGGTATACGCTCATTCCAATCCTCAATTCTCCTTTCGAGATTCGGCGATAGTGAATCAATTGAACGCGCTTCAAAGATTTGTTCTACTTTTGGAAGACCTTGCGTTATGTCACTAGATCTCGATTTTTCATATATAAACGTAACTAACCTATCTCCTTTGTAAAGGATTTCTCCATAATGACCATGAACAGTTGCTCCTGTAGTGGCCAAATAAGGCTTAGCTGCTCTTATAACAAAGGAATCAATATTAACAATGAAAATTTGACCAGATTTTTTTATGTGCGATTTAAATAGACATACATTTTCGCAAATAAATTGTCCAAGGTGAATTATTGCCAATGTCTCCTCCCAAGAATCATGATGGAGAAAGTGCCAATTCAAATGGAATGGATCCAACATGATGTTACTATCGAAATTCGAAATCCTTTGATTTTCATCTATTAAAGAGTATTTAAGCCCTTGAAGTACTTGGAGGGTTTGTTTCAAATTGTCAAGGAACAAATATTTTTTTAACAGGATCTGATTATGCGTTAGTAAATAGTAAGATGAAGAAAAATTCGATATACTAGGTACAATAGCGGCTAAGGGCCCAAAAATATCTCGAATAGGAATTCTAGGATTCGATTCTTTTACCGCATTGGGATATTTCGAATTCTTGAATAAACCAATTCGAGAACAGTTGGATGCCGACAAAATCATCAAAGATTGGTATTCTTTATTTCGATTCAACAAGGTGCCAATAGCTTCTTGATGTTGGCTAAGTGATTGAATCTTCGCCTTGGAATAAAAGGAATTGGTGCGATCTAACCTATTATTGGGAATCGGTCCTGCACTTGTCCTATCATACCTTCTTCGTGTATACGAAATAGTGGACTTGACTAACTCAATTCTTAGGAAATCGCGAATCAGATCATTTGCTCTTACCTCAACAAGGGAAGCACGAGCCTCCTCTTTTTCTTCTTGTTCCCAATTCACTACTAAGCAAGTTCGAACAAATTGACTATTCGTATGATAAATTCTTTGAGTTAACTTGCTATTTTCATGAGAAATAAAATTGACAAGTCGAAGTTGGAAATTATCCTCTTCTTGCAAGAGATCTTGCGGGAAAAGTGTTGCTAAATTTCTCCCTTCGTCCATTTCATATGCGACTGCAGGTCGAACCGAAACAAAATACTTTTCCTTGCTCTTGAGAATTTTTTTCCGTTGAACATAGACCCAATTTTTCCTTTTTTTTGATTCCTTAGAATCTTTCTTTTCTCTTTCTGGTGGTATCAAACTACCACCTAATATCTTATCCGCCTCTTCAGGAAAATGAATATCTCCGGAAAAGATTTTGAGTTCCGTATGGCTTTTTTTTCTCTTCACTCGGACCAATCCACCTAGTCGACTTCTTGTATTTTTTGTGAGTTGTGTATCCACTCCAATGATACTATTATCAAGTACCTTTAGGGATGAGGATCTCGGCAAGATATGCAGTTCTTGAAGAATGAAAAAAAACCGATCTAGTTCTTTTTGGTATTTTAGACTAAATTCTTTTGTTCCTCGATGCTCAATCAAACCCTCTTTTTTTAAGATGGAATCTTCCTCTGGGCTCCCGTATTCGTCCTCTGAGTCTTCTTCTGAGTCTTCCTCTAAAGTCCCATATTCGTCCTCTGAGCCTTCCTCCGGGCTCCCATATTCGTCCTCTGAGTCTTCCTCTAGAGTTCCATATTCGTCCTCTCGGGTTCTATATTCGTTCTCTGGGCTCCCATATTCGTCTTCTGAGTCTTTCTCCCCAGTCCTATATTCATCCTCTAGGATCCCATATTCGTCTTCTAGGGCTTCATATTCGTCCTCTAGGATCCCATATTCATCTTCTAGGGTTTCATATTCGTCCTCTCGAGTCCTATATTCGTCTTCTAGGGTTTCATATTCTTCCTCTCGGGTCCTATATTCGTTCTCTGGGCTCCCATATTCGTCCTCTGAGTCTTCCTCTCGAGTCCTATATTCGTCCTCTAGGGTCCTATATCTAAATTTAACAATTCCTGAACCCTTTTTATCTTTTCTGTATCGTGGATCGTCAAAATAAGCAAAAATAGTATTTCTACGTAAAACACCCATAAAGGGTATTTCAATCGAAATCCCCAAACAGGATATTAGTTCTTTCTCTTGTTCTTGATGATATTGTAATGGAATGACGAACCCATTTCTTCGCTTTTTCGCCAACAAATCCGAATTATCTTGAAGAATAGAAGGATAGACAAAATTCCAATGGCCATTGGACATGATTCGATCCGGCGTTGAATAATCAAGAATTTCCCTATCTTTTTTACCAAAAGTATCCAACAGTCTATGTCTTACTTGATCATTAGCCATTGAGAGGTCAAAGAGATATCTTCCGTCAACAGAAAAAGAATAAGTATTCATTTGATCTTGATCCTTGTGGAGCGAAAAAGACGCTATACTGGATCTGCACATACTTACTGACAATATCCATAAATGGCTTGTTTTTGGTAATCGACGAAGATTACCATATTGATATTCGGGCGCATGGTAAACATCAGTACTCCAGTGCATTTCCCCGTCTGATTCGGAATAAATATGCTTTTGTACTTTTTCTTTAAAATGCAAAGTGGACGTTCCGGCACGAATCTCCGCAATTACTTGTTCGGATTCTACATATTGATCATTTTGCACTAGAATCAAGCTTTTTGAGGGAATATTCACACTATATAGAATATCCTGACTCTGAATAGTTACATGCAAGTCTATATAACATAGAAAAGCAGGCTGCCCATGACGGGTACGTGTGGGGTGAACCAAATCTTCATTGAATTGGATTTTTCCATTCGAAGGGGATCGTACAAGGTCGGCAGTACCCCCTGTGAATACTCCGCCAGTATGAAAAGTTCTTAATGTTAGTTGAGTCCCTGGCTCCCCAATTGATTGACCTGCAATAATACCTACGGCTTCCCCCAATTCGACCAGATCGCCATGAGTGGGACTCCGACCATAACATAATTGACAGATCCAAGATGTGCTCCGGCAAGTAAAGGGGGTTCTAATATATATTGGTTGTGCTCGAAATGGTTGTGCTCGAAAGGCAGTTATGAATCGATTGACTAATCCAATTCCAATATCTTGATTTCGAGCGGCAATGCATCGTGAACCAATATATATATCGTCTGCTAATACACGACCAATTAGTGTTTGGACAAAAAGTTTTTCCGTCATCCCATTTTGAGGACTCAAAGAAATACCTCGGATAGTACCACAATCTCTTCTACGCACAATAATATGTTGAACTACTTCAACAAGTCTACGTGTAAGATATCCAGCATCCGCTGTTCGTACAGCAGTATCTACAACCCCTTTGCGGGCTCCGTAGCAGGAAATTATATATTCTGTCAAAGAAAGTCCCTCGCGTAAATTGCTTTGAATAGGTAAATCAATCATTTGTCCTTGAGGATCCGCCATTAATCCTCTCATACCTACTAATTGGTGTACCTGAGATGCATTTCCTCTGGCTCCTGAAAAAGACATTAGATAGACTGGATTAGAAGGATCCGTTATCCGAAAATTCGAATTCATTTCTTGTTTCAAATATTCACTTGTAGCATACCATATCTCAACGGATTGGCGTAATTTTTCTACCGCGTGTACAGCCCCATAATAATAGTGTTTCTCCAAAAGAAAACTCTGTTGTTCCGCGTCTTGCACTAACCATCCCTTAGATGGTATTGTTAAAAGATCCTCGATTCCTAATGAAATCGATGTAGTAGTGGATTGATGAAATCCCTCAGCCTTTATTTGTTCCAGTATATGGAATATACACCCCATTCCGAAATGATCTATTAATCTGCTAATAAGTCGTTTCATAGCAGTTCCGTCTATCTCTTTATTATCAAAGACCAGATTGACCCGTTCCGCCATACATAAGTACCCCCTTTTTCGGCTGAGTAGGATTCGACAATTGCTGAGTAGGATTCGACAATGGGCCTAAGTCAGTGATTCGAAAATTTAATTAACTTCCTTTCCTTAATCTCAATCTGGATTCGCGCGGCAAAAATGATGATACTAGCGAAATCAGAATGCCCCCCGAAAGGGAGGGGCATCGCCGAATCTAACTTCCTTGTTTAGATAGTGTATGAATAGGCCTGACTAAATCCTTGTATGGCTTCCTCTATTTCTCTATAAAAAGAAATATGACCAAGAGTGCTTCGAATGTATATAGAACGGATTTCTTTTTTTCTATTTCCCACTATTAGATAGTGGGCATAAATCTCATGATAAGTCCCCAAAGATTCATATTGAACTTCAATCGGAACTTCTCTTGACCCAATGACGCGTTGATCTAGTTTCCATCGGAGCCACAAGGGACTGTCTAAACTGATTCGTTTCTGTCTATAAGCTCCCAGTGCATCATAGGAATTAGAAAAATGGGGTTCTTTATCTTTTGTATACTTATAATTATTATTATTGTAGTTTACTTTTTGATTTGGATAGTTTCCGCAACTATTATATCTATTTGCACAAATACCCCGACGGTTTCCAATCGTTAATACATAAAGTCCGATAAGCATGTCTTGGGTCGGTACGCAAATAGGATCCCCAATAGCGGGAGATAGGAGATTCATATGAGAAAACATAAGTAAACGGGCTTCCGCCTGAGCTTCCAAGGATAAAGGTAGATGAACAGCCATTTGATCCCCATCAAAGTCCGCATTGAAACCCTTACACACTAATGGGTGTAAACAAATAGTACGCCCCTCCACTAAAGTAGGTTGGAAGGCCTGTATGCCTAATCTATGCAGGGTAGGTGCTCTATTCAACAGTACAGGATGTCCCCGCATAACTTCTTGAAGTATTTCCCATACAATGGGTTCCTTTTCCCAAATTTTCCTTTTAGCAATCCTGACATTAGAAGTAGCGCGTTTCGTGATTAAATCGCGAATTACAAATAGCTGAAAAAGCTTTATTGCTATCTCTAGAGGTAATCCACATTGATGTAATGAAAGCGAAGGACCCACAACAATGACAGAACGCCCCGAGTAATCGACCCGTTTTCCAAGCAGAGTCTCGCGAAACCTTCCCTCTTTACCTTCAATTACATCTGAAAGTGATTTGTATACTTTATTGTGACCATCCCTCGTTGGTTGCCCGCGGGACCCACTATCAAGAAGTGTATCCACGGCTTCTTGTACCAATTTTTCCTGGCACATTACTAAATCTGCTGGCGCTAATTCACTTCTTTTTAATAGATAGGCAAGGTTGTTGTTCCGACGAATAACTCTCTTATAAAGTTCATTAATATCCGAAGTCACTACTTTATCCCCAGACCTATAAACAATGGGTCTCAATTCGGGAGGAAGAACTGGTAATAAGCACAAAACCATCCATTCTGGTTCTACATTTGTTTGAATAAAATGTTTCGCCAATTGCATGCGTCTAATCAAAAAAACTTTTCTTATTCGTCTTTTTCTATCTTCCCATTCATCTCCACTATACCCCTCGTCTTCTAATTCCTTCCATTCGACCAAGGAATTCTCTATAATAATTCGCAAATCCAAATCTGCTAATTGTTCTCTAATAGCACCTGCTCCTGTCGCAATTTCCCGATTTCGAAATGTTGCAAAGCCTGGGGTAGAAAAAAAGGGAGAAATGCTGTGGTTACAGGATGCAATTTCATCTTCGAATAAACCTCGTAATCGTAAGAAAGTAGGTTTTTTAGCGCTGGGCCTAGCAAAAGAGAAATCGCCGTATACTAGGCCCTCCAATTTCTTAAGGGGTTTATCTAAAAGGTTCGCGATATAACTAGGAAGACCTTTCAAATACCACACATGAGTCGCGGGACATGCGAGTTTGATGTATCCCATTTGATATCTTCGTATCCGAGAATCAACAAATTCTACCCCGCATTTTTGGCAAAATCTTTCCTCTTCGTTTTCAGCTCCGCTCGCTCGAGAATTTCCACAAGCACAAATTCCGCTTTTTATGGGTCCAAAGATTCTTTCGCAAAACAATCCATCTTTTTCTGGTTTATCGGTTTTATAATGAAAAGTAGAGGGCCTTGTGACTTCGCCAACGACTTCCCCATTAGGTAGGTTTTTGTTAGCCCAAGCCTTTATTTGTTGAGGGGAAACGAGTCCAATTTGAAGTTGTTGATGTTTATATTGGTCAATCATAAATAAGAAAAGAATTTATATTTATTCCGATCAAACTTCCTCCCTATTAACCTGGAAGTTCTTCTCAGATACAAGGAAATGATTCAGTTCTAGAGCCAAAGATCGTAGTTCTCGAACGAGCACTCGAAAAGATTCTGGAGGATACTCGTGATTAGGTACTCTTTTTCCCCAGATCGTAGCATTAAGTATTTCTTGGCGAGCTATAAGATGATCAGATTTATAAGTAAGTATCTCTTGTAAAATATGAGCAACACCAAATCCTTCTAAAGCCCAAACTTCCATTTCTCCTACTCGTTGTCCCCCTTGCTTGGCTCTTCCTCTAACGGGTTGTTGTGTAACAAGTGAGTAGGGCCCAGTAGAACGTCCATGGATTTTCTCATCAACTTGATGAATTAATTTTAAGATATAGGACTTCCCTATTAGAACAGGTTGTTCGAAGGGGTCTCCTGTTCTTCCATCAAATATTCCGCTTTTTCCCGGGTACTCGGGTTCAAATACCCATGGATTTTTTGTTTGTTTACTGGCTTCATATAATTCTGAAAACACAAGTTTTCTTGAAGCCTCTTGCTCATATCTCTCATCAAAGGGTGCTATTCTATAATGTTTCTTTAGCAGATCCCCGGCTAATCCGAGCGAGCTTTCAAATATTTGTCCCACATTCATTCGTGAGGGTACTCCTAAGGGATTGAAGACCATATCAACAGGTGTTCCATCTTGCAAATAGGGCATATCTTGCCTGGGCAAAATTTTGGAAATGATCCCCTTATTCCCGTGTCTTCCGGCTACTTTATCCCCAACTTTGATTTCGCGTTTCTGTAAAATATATACACGAACCATTATGTCTAGGGGGTCCCTCTGGATCCATTTCACATCGATAACGCGCCCTCTTCCACCTATAGGTAGTTTGAGAGAAGTTTCTTTTGAAGTGGATACCTCAAGGCCAAAGATGGCCCGTAATAACCCAGCTTCCGCGATATACGAGGATTCGCTCGCTATCTGAGGCGTTAATTTACCTACTAAAATATCGCCAGTTTCTACCCAGGATCCCAACCTAACAACTCCATTTCTGTCCAAATTGCGGAGTAAATGTTCTTCTAGATGTGGTATTTCTTTAGTAATTTTTTCAGCGGAGCCTTGGCTTGTCGTATCCGTCTGAATTTCATATTTTCGGATGTGAAAAGAAGTATAAATATCCTCATATACCAAACGTTCGCTAATTAGTACTGCGTCTTCAAAATTGTAACCTTCCCATGGCATATAAGCTACTAATACGTTTTTTCCTAAAGCAAGTTCCCCACCAACTGTAGCAGCTCCCTCCGCTAAAATTTGTCCTTTTTTAATGGATTTACCCCACAGAACCCGAGGTTTTTGGTGCATACAAGTATTTTTGTTAGAGCGCCGATGGGTAACTAAAGGAATACTTATAGTCTTCCCACTACTTGATAAAAGGATCTTGTGACTATCAGTAGAAATGATCTTTCCCTCGCGTTCGGCTATAACGGAAACCCTCGAATCTAGAGCTGTTTGGCGTTCCAATCCAGTTCCAACAATGCACTTCTCGGACCGAGAAAGCGGAACTGCTTGGCGCTGCATATTAGAACTCATTAAAGCCCGATTCGCATCATTATGCTCAATAAAAGGAATGAGAGAACCTCCAATAGAAAAATATTGGAAAGGAAAAATACTTCTAACATGAATCTGTTCCCATGCAATAGTCAGGAATTCTTGACGGTATCTAGCTGGAACAACCTGTTCTTCCTGAATACCCTGATTCAAGGACAAAGAATTTCCTGCTGCTATCATATAATATTCATCTCTATTTGGTGATAAATAAACCACCTGTCTCTCTTTTTTTTCTTTTGCTTTCTCAGATATTTCATAAAAGGGACTCTCTATGGACCCCCACCAGTGGTCAATTCTCGCATGAATAGCTAAGGATCCAGTAAGTCCAACATTGATTCCTTCGGACGTGTCAATTGGACAAATACGCCCATAGTGACTCGGATGAATATCTCGGCTCCGAAAACTTGCAGTTCTCCCCGTCAATCCTCCAGGACCCAAACAACTCACTTTTCGCCCATGAACAGTTTGTGTCAATGGATTGGTTTGATCAAAAACTTGAGATAAGGGGTATGTGCCAAAAAAGGTCTCATAAGTAGTTATTAATAAAATCGAAGTTGAAGTTGGAGTTACCAAAGTTTGTGGAGTCGGTTTCGATTGACGTATGAATACTCTACGGATAGTTTTTTGAACCGCATGTTGTAAACGACCAAGAGCCAGTCCGAATTGATCTTGTAACAGATCCGCAACCGAACGAATACGTTTATTTTTCAAGTGATTCATATCGTCATCGTCAAGTATACCCGTTCCAAATTTCATTCCAATCAAATGATCCGTAGCGGCCAATACATCTCGTGGTAACAAGAATGTATTGTTCTGAGGTATATCAAGATTCAGTCTCCGATTCATATTTCGTCGACCAATCCTTCCTAATTCACATTTTTGTTGAAAAAATTTCTTTTGTAATTCCTCACATAAGGACTCCGAAAATACCAGGTCCCCACCTACACAAGCAAATTGTTGATAAAACTCCAAAATAGCTTTTTCTTTTGACTCAATCCTCTTCTTCTCCTTAGCATTCGGGAAAGATAAGAAAATTTCAGGGTAGGAAACATTATCTAGAATTTCTTTTAGATTCGAACCCATAGCTGATGATAGAACTAGAATAGATATCTTTTGTTTTCTACTCACGCGAGCCCATATCCTTTCTTTTTTATCAATTGCTAATTCCGATCTTCCTCCCCAATCTGATATTATAGTCCCAGTGTAGATAGAAATTCCCTTATGGTCTAATTCCGAGCGGTAGTAAATACCAGGACTTAGCAATATTTGATTGATCACAATTCGGTATATTCCATTTATTATAAAGGTTCCTAAGGAATTCATTATAGGAATGTTTCCAATAGAAATGGTTTGCTTTTGCACATCGAAACCAAAAATTAATCTCGCAGATACATATAATTCGGAAGAATAGGTGAGTGATTCATACACAGCATCCCTTTCTTTTATCGAGGGTTCTAGCAATTGATATCCTTTCGCAAATAATTGAAATGCAATTTCGTGATCTGGGTCTTTAATTGTTGGAAACTTCTCAAGTTCTTCTGCCAAGCCTTGATTAATGAACCTACAAAATCCCTCGAATTGGATCTGACTAAATCCGGGTATTGTGGACATTCCCTCATTTCCATTCCGGAGCATCTTAATCTTAAGTTTCCTGTTTATCGAAGAAAAATTCCATTATCAGCTCACTCTTCATCAATCCCTATGGATCGATCTAGCAATTATGGAATCCATATTCTGTTTACTGAATCACATGAAATTCTAGGGAACTCCACATACATATTTCATATATGTATTTCATACATATGAATAGAGACAATTTCGACGAAAGTTCGAATTTGCCAGGGGTACAAATCGAATGAAAATGAATTGATAAAACATTCCTAGAAAAAAATTCTGCCACTTACACTTTATGATACTAATCAGATTGGATGGCAAAGATTTCTCATTTTATCTCCTTTCTATGAATGGGATAAAGCCATAATATAATAATTTATAAGCACTAGAAAATTTGACTTTAGTTCGATTTAGAATAGCACGCTTAGTTTAATTTCAAAAAAGAATAAGAATTTGAGGGTTCTTTTTTGTTTCGTAGTAGTAGAATTGCTAGAAAATATAGGATTTAATTGTAGAATCCTAAAATAAAGTAAGTCCTTTTTTAAGTACATGCCAATCTAGTTATCCACCTCTCCACATATCCCTGCTTTTATCGTAATTTCACTTGGGTGGGCCAAGATGGTCAGGTCATACTCTATATCAGACCAAATTTCTTTTTTTTATTCAAGATATTTAATGCAATGAAAAATTAAAGCACGATTCCCCATAGAGATATGTACATAAGGGGGATCCATGGATAATAATGCTGTTATGGATAATAATGCTGTTCGGACCTGTAGTTTACCTATACACGGATTAGGCATAAATCCATTCTATTTTATTATGCCATTAAAAGGAAGGGGGGAGAGAATACCGATTTAAGAGTCGTTCACTACTGCAATTCAAAAAAAAAAATAGAATTCTAGTTAATGGTTCCAATTTGTTCTGAATTTTGCAGCCTGTGACTGGAAATCAACTTTTTCTCTTTTTTCATCTCAATAGAAAGAAAAGGGAAGTTTTCTAGTGTTAGCAATGTTTGTTTTAAGATAGAATCCATCGAGGAGAATAATCGAAACTGGATTCAAAAAAAGCAGGAATAGATTTTTTGAAAAAGATTGGAAAAAAGTAAGTAGAATTAGATTCAAGATAAAAGAAAGGAGGTTTTAGTAAGAAAACCTGGATGAATACTTGCTCTTTTCTCTATTTTAGATCGGATTTTTTGGCGGCATGGCCAAGCGGTAAGGCAGGGGACTGCAAATCCTTTATCCCCAGTTCAAATCTGGGTGCCGCCTGATCAATAAAATACTTAGGCTTATAGTACTGATCGAACTCGACAAATTCGTACCCTGCATAAGTTGGGGCAAGAGAGTAACTAGGCCTGGCGATACTGGATTTTGAGAATCCATAGTTCTATCCTCAAACTAGGGTTTGTTTTGTCGGTAGTGGCCCAAACGGCTACCAATAAGGATGAGGTTGCGTTTCCTTATTCTTTTATTAATTTTAATTGATTCTTAATTGATTCGATTCGAGAATTAAAAATTACAAGGCTAAGATGTCAGAAATCTTGATATCCAAAGGGCCCCTAAGGGGCATTCTTTTTTTTTCAATCTAAGATTGAAGAAGGGACTCCACGAAGGAATATCAAGACTTCCTAATTATCATACATTTTATTTATCATACATCTTATGCTACCTACATACACTAAAGTAAGGGCTACTGATTCTGTCGAGAATCAGATTGAATAGGCTGATCAAAAATCAATTTCGGAGTTGTGGATAAAGTCTCCTCATTCTTTCATAGAATGATAGAAGGGCTGTAGGGTTTAGGTTAAAAATAAACATAGGCAAGGTAGGTATCCAATAAATATTTATCTATCCTAATTTTATGGTATATTCTGACGTCCTTTGCTTATAAAAAAAGGGTAACAAAAGGAAGAAAAAATCTTCCTATTCCCGCGTCTTCTATTCAGGACATCATCCCCGTACTCTTTTTTAAGGAAAAGGGCTATATATCGTATTTATACTTAATGCTCTCCAATTCTACCAGAAATCCTATAAGAATTTGTTAGGAGTAAATTCCTTGAACTGATTCATCCATAGCGTTAGGGCAGAATCCCTTTTTGACTCTGTACCCTTGATTCCACTATGATTATTGATCAATAGTAGAATAATTCCTTCATAGAAATAGGAGACATAATTTACATGGATATAGTAAGTCTCGCTTGGGCTGCTTTAATGGTAGTCTTTACATTTTCTCTTTCACTAGTAGTATGGGGGAGGAGTGGACTCTAGGGATACTACTAATTGATTGAGTAGTCGAATTGTTGTATCAACTTTTTTCTTTAATTGATCGTTTTGCATTAATCATTTTGCCAAACTTTATTCTTTCTCTCTTTCTTTAGTTTTGTTTCACTCCTGTACCTGTAAGAAACTCTTGTAAGAAAGAGTCGTTCTATTCTACTATATAGAAATAGAAAGAGCGATTACAGCAATTCCAAATTTCTACTAGAAGTGACGAATGGTTAAAAAAGTTCTATACATAAGAAAATTATACTTTCTTCCACGGAGCTATTCACAACATATCGCACACTTTCCATTTGTTTTATATTCTTTTCTTATTCTTAGAATAATTTTTATGCTCTTTTGAAGCATCTCGCCGCATGTTTAAGCATGAAAGATTCGCTGGTTTTTTCCTTTTACTTTTTTTCTTTTACTTTTTACTATAGTCTATTCTCATATTATTTTTCTCTCCCTCCATGGATTCTTTCGTGAAGAATTGTCTTCGATTTTTTTATTTTGACTTGATTGAAATTAAGTGGATGCAGTGAAAAAAGAAATTGAATTAGACTACTATTTCAATCTACTAATCTATTCTATGTAGATTCAAGATAATATAATAGAAAGACTCTAAAGTGTCGTAGAAAAAACTATATGTAGTTCTTTCTACCACACTTTATGATTCCAACCAGATCCTTTCATTTAAGACTTGGATTTTTATTTTATTTAATCCCTTTTTCATTTCTTCAATGATTAATTGGAATTCCAATTAATCATTTTGGCTGACTGTTTTTACATAAATAATAAGTAAAAAGGCAGTAGGAACTAGAATAAACAGTGCAGTAGCAATAAATGCGAGAATATTGACTTCCATAACCTCTTTATTTTTTTCACAATAACTCGGGATGTAATCCCATGGAGAGGAAAAAGGGGTATCCTGTAAATTCAAGGGGAGGACTTGCATTCTGATAATACTGAATCAATTCAATATTATGAATATCGGATCTATCAAATCAATTCATGGTTGAGAGTGGAATAGTATAACATAGGAAGATCCACTTTTTCTTTTCTATATCTATAACCCACGATCTTTCTTATCTTATCCAATTTCCCTTCCTTTTTCTTATAGTTATACATACATACATAATTGTATGTATTATATGACCGACTTTCTATGGGTCATATAGACATCCAAATAAGCAGTAGAAGTAGAAGTGAGATGGAGAAAAGGGGGCTTAAATAAAAAAAATCGAATATTTTAATTAATTTAGGAAAAAGGGCGTTTGCTTTGCTTGGTTTTTCTTTTATTTTATTAGGTTACTATCAATATCCACTTTTGGGGTCTAAAGATGAGAACAGATCCATAAAAAAGGAGTCCGCAAATGGAATGAAAATGAGATAGATTCTTTCCAATTAGTCATTGAACATACATAAACAAAGTTAGAACTACAAAATGGAGGGGGCCTGTTTAATCCAAAAAGTAAAGTACTAATTATATTAAATTAAATTCACTGTCTATGTCTAAGAAAAAACGAATACGATTTATGTATGGATTTCGGTAAAATACCGGTACTCTATTCCATAAGAGTCGAATAGGAAGTTAAGATGAGGATGGTATCATCATAAGGATAGAGTAATATCCTAAATTATACTAATCCAAGTATGATATGTATGTCTTTCCTTATCAACCAGGAGTAGTGAAAAAAAAATTCCTATAGGCCTCCCCTCCCTCTTTAATGAGAAATGCGAAATAAAAAAAGTGAAATAAGGGTGCCCCATAGGTATTTGATCTTCTCTCCTGCCCCCCCCCCCTTTTTCATGGAAAAAGGAAAGATGAATTTCTCCATTCATTGAACCCTAGTTCGGGACTGACGGGGCTCGAACCCGCAGCTTCCGCCTTGACAGGGCGGTGCTCTGACCAATTGAACTACAATCCCCGCGGGGTGTATGGCATACCTATTCTTAAATAGAACCATAAGAAGATTCGATTCGCCTGTCGTACTCTAAGAAATAGACGAATCATATACTACATACCCACATATCATATGTGGGTATAGTGAGAGTGACATAACTAGTATGTCGCGATTTTTTATCGCTAAAAATGGATGATAATCCACCTTTCATTTCAATAAGAAAAACTCTTTTGTTTGTAAAAAAGGAATGAGAGAGATATGGATTAGAAAGAAATTTCCCCCTTTCGCTTTATCCTTTATTTCTATGGATCAGACATTTTATTTTATGGAAGAAAAACAAATGGATTTAGTTCATATTCACGAAGCCCTAGATTTTTGGGCCGAGCTGGATTTGAACCAGCGTAGACATATCGTCAACGAATTTACAGTCCGTCCCCATTAACCGCTCGGGCATCGACCCAGGAAGAATTTATTCTATGGTTTTTTAGAATCTATGATTAACCTCCTTTCATAATACTCCCTACCCCCAGGGGAAGTCGAATCCCCGCTGCCTCCTTGAAAGAGAGATGTCCTGAACCACTAGACGATAGGGGCATCACTTCACTAGACGATAGGGCCATATACAACCGCTCATCATTATACTATAATGATAGTATGAGCAGTTTTTTGGAATTGTCAATATACTCGAAGAGTATAACTAGATCCAAAGCAAAGAGTCTTTCCTACTTTTCCGTTATGCTTTCATAGGATTTTTTTTAGTTGATGGTTAGGTTAATTCACGGATCATTCCCTACTTTTTAGGGAAATTCATTTAAAGGGTATAGAATAAGAATAGATTAATAAAAGGGATTCTAGATTAGTTCAGTACAGGTAGTGATTTGATTGATCTAACAGGAAAAAGAGTCCAATTTGATTTCTTTTTTGTAATTTCCACCCCGTGCTTCGTTTAGCGTTCAGACCAAAAATGCATGCATCCCACACTAAGTCATAAAATTCAAGAAAAAATAGAGAAATTTTCAAAAACAAAGAAAAAAAAGTGAATAAATAATAAATTTAGTAGAAAAGTACTTTATCGGATTCGAACCGATGACTTACGTCTTACCATGGCATTACTCTACCACCAAATAAAAAGCCCTTTATCGGATTTGAACCGATGACTTATGCCTTACCATGGCATTACTCTACCACTGAGTTAAAAGGGCTTTTTATTCAATTCAAAAATTAGCCACTTTGATTTCTCATTATGAGTCTACTGCATAATGTACATAATATATGTATATATAGAGATATATGTTGAGATTATATATGTATATATCGAGATATAGAAGTTTATTCATGGCGAGGTTCAAAATCTTGAGAGTTCAAAATCTTGAGAAAATCAAGAAAAATAAGAATTTCATATTCTCTCTTATCACTTGCACAAAGTAGAGGTTTTTTCTTTTTTTTTATATAAAAATACATATATTTTTATATAAAAAAATACATATAATAAAATACGTGAAGAGAGAGTTGACACAATAAAAAATTATTATAAGTATCCGATATACTTGAAGAGGGTAAGTTCATAGGTATGTAAACACGATCTCGGACGACTCACCAAACCAAAGCCCAGAAGTTCTATTTTTTAGAAGAGGAGAACAAATATGTATCAATTGTTGAATCGGATACAACAATGGGTAAAAAAAAAAAAGGCCAAAGGGACAATAAGAGCTGCTGTTAAAAAAACGGTAGACTTTGTTTTTTTTTTATCTTTAGGCTATTGACTTTTCACGTGCTCAGAACGTTCTGCAGAATTAGGGACTTTTTTCTTCTATTGGCTGATCTTATGATGAGAACTTTCTCCATTTATGTTTTATTTCCTCTAATTCTAATTGGGTAGGGTATAAAGGAATTCGCGCTCTTCATATACCCATATGGTTGGGTATTAATTTTCAGTGATATACTTCTTGTCTGTTTTGGTGAGAAATTGAAACTATTTTTAACAGGCATCTCTTAGAAAAACCTTCGAGTTCAAAACTTTTCAATTTTTCTTAAAAGTTTTGGACGGATTTGTTGAAGCGATTTTTAACAGGTACCCCTTCCAAGGAAGGGGGGTACTTGAATATTCTCCAAGGATTCTGATTAGTGCATTTTGAACAAACTATGTTGGAGTTTTAGCAACAATTTGCTTGTAAAAAGTGGGCAGTCGAATTTATACTGCAGAGTATAAAAATTATTCTACTGCCTGCCCAACAAAAAATAATAAACCATACCCTACATACCTAACTCCTCCTGGCTATGGGTTTTCTGTTTCCGAAGATTAGGAAAAAAGGAGGATTCTGGAACCCTAAAGGTTCGATGGTATATGGATATGGAAAATATAAGATTCCCGATCCTAGCGGGAAAAGGAAGGGAACAGATACCCAATATGATTCTTGGGAGGAACATTTGGTAATGGTCTTGGTCCTCTATGCTCTTTTTTATGTGTTCTTAGTTCTATTCATCTTCTTTGATTCTTTTAAACAAGAATCTAATAAACTAGAATTGAGTGGAAAAGAGGAGAAGAAATTGGTAAATGGAGAGGATCGACTAACCAGAGACATTTAGGATCTTCTTTACATCAGGTAAATCCGTCGGGTCCTGTCCGCTTCTCCGTTTAAGTTACGACTCTTTGTTTCTTGCTTCTCTCAAGCCATAGGGAAAGTCTATGATGAATTTTAAAAATGCATCTCACTCTTTCTCTACGGCTCGGACTTCATGATAAGTGGGGGAAGAAAGAAAACATCTTCCCCAATTTCTTTGTTCAGAATTGAACAAAAAAGAAAAGGAAGAAAGGGATTTATGGGGGCAGTGCTGCTCCCTATATCTCCTAGTGTATATTGTAGGAATAATCAAACTATTCCTTAGAGCAGTCTGGCACACTTACGTCCTCGCAAAACAAATAATGATCATTGTAGTCGTAACCGTAGAATACGACCCTAATCGAAATGCATACATTTGTCTCATACACTATGGGGATGGTGAGAAGAGATATATTTTACATCCCAGAGGGGCTATCTAAACCCTAAAGCTAAAGTAAAGGCCCGCGATCGAAGTACCAACAGCTCACTGTCATGAACCTTCTCCATTTGATTCAATAAGGGGGAATTAGCCTCCTTCTCGAATGGCTACCCTTGACAAAGGGTAGCGTTGGTATCATAATCTACATGTAGCGGGTATAGTTTAGTGGTAAAAGTGTGATTCGTTCTATTAATAACTGAATTTGAAATGATATACTTAAGGCGTCCTTAAGTTTTTTATATTCCGATGAAAACTTTAGTTCTTATAAAGGATTTAATCCTTTTCCTCTCAATAGCATATTGAGGAAGAATATACATTCTCGCGATTTGTACCCAAAAACTAATTGAAATTGCATCCAAAATACAAATTGGATTATGAGTACAGAGTCGCGAAGCATAATTTTGCATTTTTTTAAGTATTCCAATTTTAAAAATATGAGTAAAGGATCTATGGATGAAGATACAAAAAAGTTTATTTCCAATCGTAACTAAATCTTCTTTTGTTAAAAAAGGAAATGGAAGCCAAATAGCTAAAAAACGGTAGTTTTGGTTTACTAGAACCATCAGCATATTGTTTCAGCTCGGTGGAAACCTAATTCTTTTCCTCAGGATCTCTTGAATGAAATTAGGGAACGAAGTAAGTAGATTAGATAGATTTAGGAGAATTTCTATCTCCTACTCTATAGGGATCATCTAGAAAGCGGAGAGCTTTGGTTCCATTCAGATAGAAAAGCTGACATAGATGTTAAGTGGTGAGAATATCCATAAAGGAGCCGAATGAAATCAAAATTTCATGTTCGGTTTTGAATTAGAGACGTTAAAACTAATCAACCAACGTCGACTATAACCCCTAGCCTTCCAAGCTAACGATGCGGGTTCGATTCCCGCTACCCGCTCCATATGGTAGAGTCCTGTATTCAACCTTTTTCGTCCACCAGTTTCCGTCCCTCCAGAGCGGAGTAGAGCAGTTTGGTAGCTCACGAGGCTCATAACCTTGAGGTCACGGGTTCGATTCCCGTCTCCGCACTTAGCAGTCTGTATAAAAGGACTATTCTATTTGTATAGATATGGTAGAGGGCTGGGCGGTATCCAACCCTTTTTTATTCATTAGTTCCCGGCCCTAAAGGGCCAAATGGAGCAATTTGCGAAGTCACTTGCCCCTACAAGAAGAACTCTCAAGGCTCCTTCCTACCCTGCAGAAAAGAAAAAAGAAATGAAAGAAAGGCACAGTCTACCTCCCTTCCCTTTAAAAGCAGTTTGCCAGTTGTTTGTCTCGGTTAATCCCCAATTTAGGGAGCCCTGTTGGCGAGTTCGATTCCCGCCTCCGGAGCCCCTTTTTTTTGAGTGGGGTGCAAAAGAAGGGTAAGATAGTAAGGGATACGGTACTAGACTAACACCTACTTAATTTAATATAAGTAGTTAAGTAGTCAACTAGACTAAATTTTTTATCATAGTACCTTACTAAATTAAGCTGGCGAGCGGCGGGAATCGAACCCGTATCTTCTCCTTGGCAAGGAGATGTTTTACCATTGAACTACGCTCGCTACGGGATATATTTTATAGGGTATATCCGCCTGGGTCGACCGTCTATGTCTGGGTCGACCGTTTCATTTTCTATTATATTAGAGTTTTCTTTTTTTTAATTGTCTGTCAATCAATATTCTAATGGCAATGGAATTTCATAATAATGAAAGAGAAGAGGTAGCAATTCGGAACGCAAATTGCATTTTAATGTGTCTCACAATTCCAATTTTTTCGAAGAAATGGCCTTTTTATTTATTTTGTATCGGGCTACTAAATACTAAACAAATTTAAGAAATGAGAGAATTCAGAATAGCTACCAGAAAGACTAGTCCAATCCATAATGATGTACCGGAAAATACAACGTTTTTATTATTTGACCAACCATCAGGAGAAGCAAATACAAGGGGTACACTAATTACTAACACTGAGGAAG